TACCAAATTGAAGAGATTGTCAGAATTTTTCTAGGATCAATAAATTAAGAAGTTCTGGTTTTACTGTTATAGAACATAGGGGAGTAATGAATTGGTATGAATAGAGCAAAAGAGAAAATAAAAAGTTAGGGGAGTGATGACTCCTATATAGTTTTATACAATCTTTCTCTATTACTCTATTATTTTTTTTATTTCCTTAATTTGATTTCGTTTGATTAGAGTGAAAGTGAAACTCCTTAAAAACCCCCGCTTTCTTTAAAATATCCTGAACCGTTTCTGTAGGTTGAGCACCTTTCTCAAGGAAATATAGAATAGCAGGAACATTTAAATAAGTTTGATTCTTTATCGGATCATAAAAACCCACTTTCCGAAGATCTCGCCCTTCTCTTCGGGACCGAACATCAATTGCAACGATTCGATAGACGGCTCATTGGGATAGATGTAAAAAAATAACCCCCCCCCCTAGAAACGTATAGGAAGGTTTCTCCTCGTACGGCTCGTTAAAAATGATTCTAAGTTCTACTTAATGTATAGAATTACATACAATCACAAATGGGTCTATAAAATGGTTAAATAAATTAGATTTTGGTTTCAATCCCCCCTTTTTATTCTTACTTCTTTAAAAAAAATCATTTGTACTCATAACTCAAGTTAGATAACTCTCAAGTGGCTCAAAAGAAAATATTTAAGCATTTCATTTATTGAGTGGGCTTTAAACCCCCTTTTTGTTTCTTTCGTTTCAAATCTATTTGAATTTTTATTATGATCCGATTATGGAAACAATGGAAAAGATCTTTTCTTGTTTTGGGATCCTTTAATCTTTGTTTTAAATCATTGGGTTTAGACATAACTTCGGTGATTCTTAATCTTTTCAAAATGGCAGCAACATACCTTTTTTTGCGATTGATTTCTAGTAAAGAATCATAGAAAGGGTTGATTCTTATGCGATACACTTTGTATGGAAAGATTGTTTTTTTTTTCAATTCCAAGAAATTTTATTTTAGATTGGGAACGTAAAACCCTTTCGATTTTTCTATCAACGATATACTTACGAAGTTGTTCCAATTTATTGATTGGCATTAACCATAGACCCTTGCCCCGGAGAAATGAATCAATACTTTCTACTCGAGCTCCATCATGGACTATTTCCATTACAACCCAATAAGGTTTCTAGCTAAACAGAATAAATGATGTCGAGTCAAGAGCACTTTCATTCTTTCTTATATAAAATGGTGGATGTAAAAATCCACAATGGATCATGTCTTTCAAGTCGCACGTTGCTTTCTACCACAGCGTTTCAAACGAAGTTTTACCATAACATTTCTCTAATTTGGAACCGGTATGGAATTGATTCAATTATGGAATCGTGAATAATCATTGGTGCATTCGCTACATAGTAATCTATTGCTTTTCTTCTAGATAGATGGATAGAAATTTTTCTGAAGAGGTTTTAGCACGAATTCAACGTCACCCCAATTTTATTGTATAGTATAAATGCAAGATTTTTTTGAATTATCAAAATGATTATATAATAAAATATAAATAAAAAATGGAATAACTTAAATTTTTCGTTTATTTTTATGAAATGAATAAAAAAGACTGATGGGAGGGAAGATTTGAGTCCTTATTTTTTCGATTCTTATTTTATAAAATAGCTAAAAGAATAGTTCCTATCTATATCTATCAGATAGATTAAACAATTGTTACTCTTATAGATATTCTATGTTAAATATGGTTAGATATTGAAATTTGCCCTTTCAATTTAATAGATCATAAAATTTTTGTTTCAGAACGAAAAACTGCTCTTACTGAAATAGAACTATAGAGCAATAATAATATATACATATAGACTATGCATTTCCTAGTTTTATATATGTATTTTCATATTTTGTTTAACTTAAGATTCAGTAATCTTTCTATAAGACTATAAGATTGTCATAAAAGAAATAAAGGAAAACGGAAAGTGAATAAAATAAATGAATTCCTCTATCTCAATTCTTCCCACTCCTTCCATATATTTATAATTATTCATTAGAGTCAAACACCAAATACCTAAAAGTTCAAATAAAATAGATCGCGTAATTTTCTTAGTTATTAATGAAATTCGGACAAACAAAGATATTCAACTTAAGACGTCCCCTTTCTAATTAATTTCAATCTACTCTAAAAATTATATAGGAATCAAAAACCATAAAAAAAAGAAATAAGCATCGCATTCTATTCAATATTAGACCTTTAAACATAAACAGAAAGTTGTTCACAAGAATCTTATTTTACTTATTTTTATTCTAATCAAATTTATATTTAGAGTGGAATATGATCTGGGACGGAAGGATTCGAACCTCCGAATACCGGGATCAAAACCCGTTGCCTTACCACTTGGCCACGCCCCATTTAAATTTTTATTCCACACTAATAAAGAATAATGCTGGTATTGGTTGATCGTCAATTCTAATTCAACTATCTAATTTAGAGAATATATTCTTGCTAAGATTTTGATACGTATATATATAGAATAAAATTCAATTTATTGATCATTACATATAATTCAATTAAGATATTGTATGAAAGTCGAATTTCTTCTATTCTATTTGAGAGTGGGAGGGTTTTTGATTGGGTGAATTCAAAGACAAAGAAGAATTTTTTCTACCTTACTTTCTTCCTTTTGACTTCATATCAATAACTCAATCAAAATGAAATTATCTCCAAGAACAAAATGCCTGTTATGCTTAATATCTTTAGTTTGACCTGTATTAATTCGGCTCTTTATTCGAGTAATTTTGTCTTCGCCAAATTGCCGGAGGCCTATGCTTTTTTGAATCCGATTGTAGATGTTATGCCAGTCATACCTCTGTTTTTTTTTCTCTTAGCCTTTGTTTGGCAAGCTGCTGTAAGTTTTCGCTGAGATCTTTAATATTATCCTAGAAAATGCAGGATTTATTTCGAAGATTTTATCAATTGGATCAAATAAGTCTCACAAGAATGAACCCTCAATTCAAAGAAACTCTTGACTAGACGCGATAAATCTAAATCACCCCATTCAGACCCCATTTTGTTTTCCAATGAAAGACACTAATCCTATTAGTATCCGAATCTTCGAGAATATATAATTTTGGGTATGAAATGAAATTTTAGTAATGAAAGACTCTATATGACAAAAGAATTTTCATAAATTCAAAAATTGTTCTATTTCTAGAAAGCGCCTCATTCATTTCGTGATGTCAAACTAGAATTAGGGTATGTGGTATAAAAACAGACGATCTATTCCCCCTTTTCAAAAAAAAAAATGATCTTGGAGATTGTGTAATGCTTACTCTCAAACTTTTCGTTTATACAGTAGTGATATTCTTTGTTTCTCTCTTCATCTTTGGATTCCTATCTAATGATCCGGGGCGTAATCCTGGACGTGAAGAATAAAATGAAAAATGATTTGAAAATTTTGAAAGATCAATGAAATTAAAATATCAAGTCATCGAGGGAGGCGGAAAGAGAGGGATTCGAACCCTCGGTACAAATAACTTGTACAACGGATTAGCAATCCGCCGCTTTCGTCCACTCAGCCATCTCTCCCAATTGAAAAAAAAAGACTATGTTACATTACACATAAAGTAAGGATTAAAAAAGGCTTTCTTTCTATCTTTTTATTATATAGATTAGATATGTATAACTTTATATCAGTAATTCCATTTAGATAAAGTAAGAGCTAAAATAAAATAAGAGCTAAAAAGATCAAATTGTTTTTATTTTGATCGAAAAGGCACTTTTCTTTTACTCCCACGCCCGGCCCGGCTAGGTATTGACCTAGTCAGGGCCCTTTGCCAAGCCCTTTTTTTGTAATAAAAAAGAGATATAGAATAAACAAAAGAAACTCTGGATTCTTACACAACGCATTTTTATGTTATGATTTTGGTGCTTTTAGTGAATCGTCTCTATCAAAATGACTTTAGTAAAAAAAAAGAAATTCTTATTTAATTTTAGTTATTTAATCTTTTCCTAATTGAATTCCACAAACACAAAAAGAAAGTTAACACTCTAATTTTCATGATTCGTTTAGAATCCTATTTTGATTACGCCAAATGCCTCTGTTCGACAAAAGATCCATTTGTATACAATAATCACATTGTAGCGGGTATAGTTTAGTGGTAAAAGTGTGATTCGTTCGATTAATCCCCTTAATAGTTAAGGGGTCCCTCGGTTTAATTTATATTCCGATTAAAAACTTTTTTCTTAAAAGGATTTAATCCTTTACCTCTCAATGACTGATTCGAGGAAAAATAGAAATTCTCGTGATTTGTATCCAAAAGTCAATTGTAAATTGAAAATTGGATTCTCAAATTGCGAAACATAATTATTTAATTGGAAGTATTAATACAATTCACAAATTATGAATAAAGATCCATGGCTGAAGATAGAAAAGTGGATTTCTAACCGTAACTAAATCTTCAATTTTGAGTTGATAGAGAAGAAATTGAAGCAAAATAGCTATTAAATGATGACTTTGATTTACTAGAGACATCGACATATTATTTTAGCTCGGTGGGAACAAAGTACTTTTCCTAAGGATTTTTTGAAATGGAAATAAAGAACGAAGGAACTAGAAAGATTGTTACAATTATCTTATTCTAGCGGGATCATCTAGAAAGCAAGTCTTTTTGAATTCAATGTATTCAGACAAAAAAGCTAACATAGATGTTATGGGTAGAATTTTGATTCACATCTTTTAGATCTAGGAATTTATACATCTTCCATAAAGGAGCCGAATGAAACCAAAGTTTCATGTTCGGTTTTGAATTAGAGACGTTAAAAATGTTGAATTGAATCGGCGTCGACTATAACCCCTAGCCTTCCAAGCTAACGATGCGGGTTCGATTCCCGCTACCCGCTTTAGACCCTCTCTTATCGAATTTATAGATTAATTCATATATTCATTCTTTATATTTCTTTCTTAATTAATAATTAATATTAAATAATTAATATTACTAGTAATAGGAAGAAATATA